TCATACAATATCTTAATTGAATTATATGTAATGATCAATAAATTAAGTTGAATTCTATATCTACACATACCAAAAACATAGAAAAATCCGAATACCAATCTAATCGATTCTATAGATATTTGGGCTAGAGTTGACAAACAAACAAAACCAGCAATATACTTTATTAGTATCGCATAGAAATCTAAATGGGGCGTGGCCAAGTGGTAAGGCAACGGGTTTTGGTCCCGCTATTCGGAGGTTCGAATCCTTCCGTCCCAGAACATATATATTCTCTGACAATATAGATTGCTTTTTTAACAATGTTCTGTTTAAAATCGAAATGTTAGCTGGAATGTGATTGTTGTTTCTGATTTTTTTCTTCGATGAATCGTTTTTTTTTTTTCAAAAACTGAATCGAGATACGAAAGAATCCATATTCCCTATCTCATATTCTCTACCCCCTAAATTAGCCTAATTAGATTCAATTTTCTTTTTTGTAGATTTCTTTACTTTTCGCCAAGAGGGGGTTTTTGGTACTAATTCAATTCACTAAGTCTCTTAATTCTTAATCAATGAGGTAGGCTAAAATAGAAAAAAAGGAGCAAAAACTGGACTTAATCTGGGCTTGTTTGGCTTTGTGCCCAGACAGCTCGCATTTCGTAAAAATAAAAAAGACTAGGACATCCCCTTCTTTTGATTTATGCTGCATCAGTCCCATAGAATGGGGTAGATAGGAGTTAATCAGTGATGGGAAGGCGTTCATTTCAATATCTATAAACGGTGACAATTGCTCAGTCTATTTGATCGAATTGATAGATACGAAACCCTCCCCATTCTTTGGATTTTATCAATCAGATGAAAAAAAAAAAAGACTTATCTTTTTTCCTAAGATGATCAAAAGTTATTTTTAACTATCAAATTTTCTTGGAATAATGATGTCGAGAGGGGAACTTTCGAAATTGATTCGAAATTTCGAAAGAGAAATAGTTTAAATCATTCCTTAGAAGCTGAATCTTTCTCTCCTATTAAGTCACGTGAAGATGCAGAATCAAAAAGAATTCGTTTATTCGTCTTATTTTATTTATATAAAGAAATTATTTATTATATATATTTATTAATTAATATTATAATGTTAGACAATTTTATATTAGCGATGGGGTCTTACTAAGACTTCTTCAGAAAAATATTTATCCACCTATATCTATAGTATTATTTATATCTATATACTATAGATATAGAAGATATAGAAAATACTTTAGATTATGATGTTTATACATCAGCCCAACCAATGACTATTCATGATTCCATAATTGAATCAATTCCATACCGGTTCTTAGAGGAATGTTATGGTAAAACTTCGTTTGAAACGATGTGGTAGAAAGCAACGTGCGACTTGAAGGACACGATCCGTTGTGGATTTGTACATCCACCATTTTTTGTAGGAATGAAGGTGCTCTTAGCTCGACATCATTGGTTCTGTTTCACTAGAACCCCTCGTTTTTTGTTGTCTTGGAATGTAAATAGTCCATGATGGAGCTCGAGTAGAAAGTATTAATTTATTTCTCGGGGCAAGGGTCTAGGGTTAATGCCAATCAATAAAAAAATTGAAACAACTTCGTAAATATATCTTAGGTATGGAAATCGAAAGAATCCAACTTTTTCGATCCAAAGTGTTTCACGAGGGAATCCATCATCTTGTAGGATTCTTTCATAAAAATCGCAAAAAGGGTATGTTGCTGCCATTTTGAAAGGATTAAAAAGCACCGAAGTAATGTCTAAACCCAATGATTTAAAATAAAACAAAGATAAAGGATCCCAGAACAAGGAAACACCTTTTTAATTGTCTTAATAACTGGATCAGACTGAAGAATCCGATTTTAAACGAGACAAACAAAAAAGGAGGAAAGACCGCTCAATAAATGAAAGTGCCGAAAGATTTTCCTTTGAACTGTTTGAAAGTTATCCAACTTGAGTTATGAGAGTATGAATGGTTTCTTTTTCATTTTAAGGAAGAACGAAGAAAAAAAGACTTAGATCTTTAATTGCTTTGATCATTTTATGGATCCAGTTGTCATTTCTTAGATAGAATTCCATACAGAGACAAAACTTCGAATCAATCATTTTTCTCGAGCCGTACGAGGAGAAAGCTTCCTATACGTTTCTAGGGGGGGTGTTGTTCATCTACATCTATCCCAATGAGCCGTTTATCGAATCGTTGCAATTGATGTTCGATCCCGAAGAGAAGGAAAAGATCTTCAGAAAGTGGGTTTTTATGATCCGATAAAGAATCAAACTTATTTAAATGTTCCGGCTATTTTATATTTCCTTGAAAAAGGGGCTCAACCTACAGAAACTGTTCAGGATATTTTAAAGAAGGCAGAGGTTTTTAAGGAACTTCGTCTTAATCAACCGAAATTCAATTAAGGAAATAAATTAAGGAAATACAAAAAAGGGGGTAGTGATTTGTATATAACTTTGTATGACTTTTCTCTTCTATTTTTTTGTATTTCCTCCCTTTCCT